GGTTTGTTGAAAAGAAAGAATCCTTTTTTTTCATTTCAATTTTCGAAAGCCAATTTTCCATCGAATTGTTATTGGATACCGAGGACTTAGAGACTCTCCTGAGTCTCTATAGAAAGTATCTTCAGCCCTTTCCACAACCACTAATTCGATTTTCCGTGGGGCTATCCAATCTAATTCAGGACCCGGTAATTAAACACTACATTAGTAGTGGAAGGGAATCAATAAATCTTTATATGAGAGCCCTTCCACCACTCATCTGTCCTTGAATCCTAGAGGCAAGGATTTAGAGCACTTTAGCTTTCGAGAGCCAAACTTCCAGATGTTTCGAACCAAGCAAGCAAGTCTCAAGAGTCCTTTTACTTTGTTTGCTTCTGCTGGGGAAAAATTCAGCGAGTTATATCAGCAAAACGAAATAAGAGATTTCGAGTTTTTTCTTGATCAGGCGACACCCGGATTTGAACTGGGGAAAAAGGATTTGCAGTCCCCCGCCTTACCGCTCGGCCATGCCGCCAAAATGTATGATACCCTACAAAATAGATGAAAAAAGTCTCCCTTTGTTTGCGTCGAGTGGTGGATTCCGAAACTTCTTTTTTTATTGGACTTGCATCTTGAATCCCGTTTTCTTAAATTTAACCCCTGCCCGAAAAGAAAAAAATCCTTCGTTTTTTGGATTGGATCCATCCCTTCGGTTGTATGTATAGTATCTCAAAAACGAAATATCTAAAGATTTTCCCTCTCTTTTTTATATTGATATTGATAAATTGAAAAACCAAATGTGGTTTTTCAGTCCCAAAAGCCAAAATTTAGGACAAATTGGAACCATTAACTATTAAATGGGACTGTAAATTCATGAACGATTCTTGGATTTGAATCCAAAATTGTCTTTTCTTAATCCTAATTCTAATTATATAAGAAAATCCAAATTGATACATAACTAATCAGTATTGATTCTTTTCCATAAAAAAAAATCCTTTCCAATTTCCATTATAACAGCAAATAGAAGTATATGTAAACCCCAGAACATAAATTGTTATACAAATATCTAATTGGATATCATATCTATATATGATGACTATAGAGAATTATTAGGAAATTGTAGTCCTTCAATTTTTCATTCAATAGATGGAATAGAAAATGGAAATTTTGATATAGCATAGCACGCGCTGTCCCGAATAGAACTTAAATAAAGGAGGAAACATAGATAGCTATCTACACATGGTTAATAAATACAAACTTTATTACTATGTTACGCCCTTCAATCGTATTCTACTAAAAAAATAAAAAAAGGTAAAATAAAAGTATCTCTCTTTTATGCGAATCATTTGTTGAACAATAGAATCCATGAAAAAGTTAAGTGCTAAAAAAATATCAACTCTATATTTTTGATGATTATAATGTCTTTATATCATCGAACAGATGAAATCCGAATCCATTTCTTTTTCTGGTACCCAATCGGATTAGAGTATGTAATATCATAATAATGGTAGAAATGGAATCACTTTTTTTTTATATTCTATCCAAAACTCCATAAGCCTAAGTGGCATTTATTAATTCCTTTCGATTTTCTATCTGTTCCAAATTCCAATTTGAATATAAAATTGTCTTTATTCCTCCGTTCATATGCATTTCATACATTCCATATACGGGGTGAGTAAAATTTCATGTGATTCAGTAAACAAAATAGAAATTCCATCATTGCTAAATCAATCCATATGATTTGATGAAGAATGGGTCAATAATGGAATTTTTTGAGAAAAGGGAAATTCAAAATGCTCGGGGATGGAAATGAGGGAATGTCTACAATACCTGGGTTTAATCAGATACAATTTGAAGGATTTTGTAGATTCATTGATCAGGGCTTAACAGAAGAACTTTATAAGTTTCCAAAAATGGAAGATACAGATCAAGAAATTGAATTTCAATTATTTGTGGAAACATATCAATTGGTAGAACCTTTGATAAAAGAAAGAGATGCTGTATATGAATCACTCACATATTCTTCTGAATTATATGTATCCGCGGGATTAATTTGGAAAACCAGTAGGGATATGCAAGAACAAACTCTTTTTATTGGAAACATTCCTTTAATGAATTCCCTGGGAACTTCTATAGTAAATGGAATATACAGAATTGTGATCAATCAAATATTGCAAAGTCCCGGTATCTATTACCGGTCAGAATTGGACCATAACGGAATTTCGGTCTATACCGGGACCATAATATCAGATTGGGGAGGAAGATTAGAATTAGAGATTGATCGAAAAGCAAGGATATGGGCTCGTGTGAGTAGGAAACAGAAAATATCTATTCTAGTTCTATCATCAGCTATGGGTTCGAATCTAAGAGAAATTCTAGAGAATGTTTGCTATCCTGAGATTTTCTTGTCTTTCCTGAATGATAAAGAGAAAAAAAAAATTGGGTCAAAAGAAAATGCCATTTTGGAGTTTTATCAACAATTTGCTTGTGTAGGCGGAGATCCGGTATTTTCTGAATCCTTATG